CTTCACCTAATTGTGGAAGAGGGGAGGTGCATTGAGTATAAACTCTCTCTCGCGCCTTTCTTCAGCTTGTTCCTGTTCGTCTATTCGGGACGGGGCAGGCAGCCCACATACATGAAGAGAAGAAGAGAGGAGAGGGGGTTCCCTGAGATTAAGGTGTCAAGGCGGTCGAAGAAGGCCACAAGTGGAAGCAACCGAAGCTTTGGTCATTCAGTTGACTCCGCCAGTCCGTGCTTGCTGTCATGCTGGCAAAAGCTGGGCTTTCGGCCTTACCTACTATTGGATTTGAACCAATGACTCTCGCCGTATGAAAGCGATACTCTAACCGCTGAGTCAAGTAGGTCAAGCTGAGTCAAGTCAGATAAAATAGACCCCTATAAGAAAGAGAAAGCGTTATCACTATACGAAATATCGGCCTATTCACTCAGCTAGGGAATAAGACTAACCAAATTTCCCTATTCACTGAACCCAAGACTAAGGGCAAAGAGAACTTCCTTTGCTCCCTTCCTTCAACTTATAGGATGGAACCCGGACTCCTAACTAAACCCTCTTCCGATTGATTGTCTCGATTTCACTGCCTTGGTTGGCCACCATGCCTACTTCTCTCCAATGCCTCCTTCTTAAACCCCTTCGTAGGAAGTCCATTACTGAGAGAAGTGGTGATCTCGTCTTGCTTGCTGGGAGAGAGAAAGCTTCCGGACCACCTTTCCAGCCAGATTGCGAGCGATCACTCAGCAATGAACACTAACTGAAAGCGGCCGGGAAAGAGTAGCCATCCCTTACGGGAATCGAACCCGTGTCTTCGACATGAAAAGACGATGTCCTAACCACTGGACGAAAGGGACCAAAAAGCCATTCTTCATATACCTCAGCTCCGAGAATAGAAGTGGTTCGTTTTGTTTCTATACGCAATTCAAGATTTCGTTTGTGTTCTGGCGATTTCTGATGTGAATTCGGCGGGTCGTCCCCCCTTCCTACGGGTTCCCCCACCAGAGCCCGCTTACGGCACGCATGACGCATGGTTACAACCTTTGCCTTAGCGTACAGCGACTTATATAGAAAGCATGAACCACCTCGAACTCACTCGATCGATGGTTCATGGTTCTACGTAATTAGTAGGATCGAGTTTCTACTCCAATCTAAGGTTTTTAGGGTTGTGAACTCAAGAGTACCGGTACCAGTTCTTTGAGTAAGGAACTGGTAGCTTTTACTTATGTCAATGAGTGAGAACAGTAGTAGTAGATTGAGTAAAAGAGTTTGATCTTCCCCCCAAAAGGGATATAGAGGGGTAAGGGTCCTTTCTTTTGTTGTTGCACTGAACTAAGTAAGTGTCCTCTTCTCAGAGAGGAGGAGTTGCCTAAACCTAAAGGATTAGTTCCTCGAGTCTAGTTAACTCGACAGCTTAACACGAATAACGCGCGAGCTTTCCTCGACTATAGCGCGAGTAGAGTCTAGCTCGACAAGAGGAACTGCTTAACTTGACAATAGCTCGACTAGGTCGCTTCGCTTCCAAAAAGAAAAATACCCCCTTTTTTCTTGTATTAATTGTTTATTTTTGTTACTTGTACTTGATTGAGTACAGGTAGTAGTAGTGGAGTTGAAGAGGTCGCTATCTCCCCAGTGAAGGCTCGCTTCGCAGACTTCACGAGCAAAGAATAGATATGACTTACAAAAAGGTGCCCATAAGTTTGCTGTCCTGTCTCTGCCTGTAGGTAGTAGGTCCCTGCTCTTTCCGATAAGCGGATAAGTTGAGGGGCTTGCTTCCCAAAAGAAACTTCCCTTGCCTCCTCCTGGCCTTGACACTCTAGTTGTTGTAGCTCTTGTTTACTCCTTGTTTTCCTTCTTTCTCTTGTTAGGAGTTTAGAGTATGTCTAGAACGAGTGGAACGAAGTGCTTCCCTTAAAAAGCCCGAGTCCACGACCTAAAGAGGAGCCGAAGGGAGATGGCGGAGAGATTGACTTGCTTTTTACCTTTCGTATTCGGCGGAAGTAAAACTTGATATCGGTGAGCTCCGTTTGCTTCGAAAAGATGTTGTTGGGCAGTAAGCATTTGCAAGAATAGCATCCCTATGTGGGGGAAGATCACGAAAGACAAAGATTATAAAGAGGGCCTCATGACGACTAATCCATGAGAGCCCGTATTTATGCTTTCATTCACTCGTTCCTCATGGTCAGGAGAGGGAAGATCTTAAGGCTTTCTAGTTTTTGAATCCACTTAAGAATTTGATTGTGCCCATTGATTGTATGCCGAGGGAGAGAGCGATAGAGAGAGGGGTGGTAACCTGACCTGGGACATCGATCTGGAGTTGTGGTCTCCTTCCCATCCTTGCGTATGCCTGGACCTAGAACGGAGGATCTGAACGAGAGAGTAGAGTGAAGGCCTGTAGTTGATACAGAAGCGAGAGCTGGATCAAGGCCTTTGATAGAGTGTCCTCCTATCACTGAAAATCCTTTCCTGGTCAATGAAATGAAAGAGACGAGCAAGACTTCAAGTTCCGTTATTACCGGGTGCAAGGCTGAGAAATAAAGAAATTGAAACCCGAATCAAGATCAATGCGTGAAAGAGCAAAGGATTCTACATCACAGGGTCAGGCCCCAGGAGATGATACTCTCCGTTCTTTAATCAGATAAGGATGCTTTCCATGAATTGCTCCAGCTCTGGTGCACACCTGTTCTCTCTAGAAAGAGAATGTTCACAGGAAAGCACAGACCAGCTAAAAAAAGAGTGAGCTAATCAAGGTCGGGGCGGGAATATCGGTTCGAAAATAAAGAGAGATCAATCACTTTGGCAAGAAGAGTGAGCGAACAAGTCTGCTTTCTTCTCCATTGATGTCGAATTCAAGTTTATTGACCTCTGACTAAAAGGAGACAGCTAAGAGCTAGGGGCGGCGAAAGCTTATTCCGGGAACGCTATTTCCCGGCCTGGGACAGTTGGTTGATTGGATAAGAGGGGAGATCCGCGAAGGGAGTATCAAAAAATAAAGTAATAGGAAAAAAAATGCTATTAAAAAGAATCAGACTAGCTTTCCGTACTGACAAAGAGTCTTTTAGTACTACTATGTATTAATATCTAACCAAAAAAGAAGGAAGAGAACGAAAGGAGAAGAGAAGTCCACTTCCGGGACGGAGCCCTACAAAAATTGAAGCATCAGGAACAAGCAAAGATGCCACCGGTTAAGAGTTGGAGATTGTGCTTAATATTCTTTATGTATTATCCATTCATTCGGACTTCGAACAAGCCTTAGGTTGAATCCCGACATGGGCGAGTAGGGATTCCAGGACAGTTTCAAGCAGCTTCTTCGGGCCGATTACTCATTCGCTTTGTTACGAAAGAAGTAGCAAGGTGCGAGATGCGCAGCCTTTGATCCAATTCAGCTTCAAGGGCCTTACCATCCCGGTTAAGGAATGACAGGTCTACGTTCTGGTCTACCCGCACGTGACAGAATTGTGCATAGTCCGTATGTCATCCCGCTTCCAAAGCCCGATCTTTCTCTGTCTGGGTTCGTCTAGCTTTGCATTGCTTGCCTGGCTTAGACTGGGTTAATTTCCCCCCTTTGAAAGCCCCATACCTTACTAGAGCCACCCAACAAGACCACAACTCAATTAAGTCCGCCTTCTGTCCTCCACTACCAAAAGACGTGGAGACCTGTTTCTCTCGTCAGCTCCTTACCTAAGGTTACCTTCACGTCACTTCCTTGAACTCGCTTAAGGAAATCCCGAGCTCCAATCAGCTCAGCTCCAACACTCTAAAATAGTAGCTACACAACAACAAGACAGTGGGGCCTACAGACCCCCACGACTATTAATAAAGCACTGCTCTTTCCTCACATCTACCTAACCAATTCCGATTGAGCGCGTGAAAATGCAAGATGGAGGCCTTTCAGAATGAAAGTAAGATAATCCCTGGGGAAAGAGATCGGCAATTCGCTCAGGCGGTTAGTTTGTTGTAATTGAGTAGGCAGTTCTTCTCTTTGCCTTTCAGCCGGCTAGTCTGCTTATCCCTCTGTGAGCGGAGATGGTGATACAGGAAGTGTTGTGGCTTTGGTGGAAGGCTGGGAAGATCCTTGTTTGGGTTTGGTAGACTCTTAGTTTGGGACGATCTTTCCGGTTTAGGAATTAACTATGGAATTCGGTCACTCGGGTAAGAACTTAAGGCATTGAAAGACGTGAACCAAATCATTTAAGCGTCCACGTATTGGCTTCGATTCTGGCAGAAGCGGGATGGCACTCTATTACGTAGATAGACAGAAGAGGGCCTAGCTGGCTTGACCCAGAGAAGAATGTTGAGTTGAGGAATTAGGAAGGAAAAGGAAGCCTTCCCAATGAAAATATTTTCCTGTCGATGTAGTCTTTTCTTCTCTGTCCTGCTCCCCGGAAAAGGGCGAAGCGGAAATGGAATAAAAAAGAATAAAGCTGGTAGATTCAGGCTACCCTAGTAGCGTAGATTCCGTCCCTCCCTGTTCACAGATGTAGTTGCGTGTAGTTCACTTTTTTCTTCGAGATTGGCTTGGTGTTAAGTGTACCGCTTGTGTAGCCTATGCGAAGCGAACAAGCAAGGGATTGAGCTGCGCGTTCGCGCATTCGTTTTCTTGCTGGGTACAAGATCGAAAAGAATGCCCGTATGTCGAGATACAGGGTTTTTCGAGAAAAGGTCCCATCCTGCAATATCATGATTGGGTCGACCAGGCCAGATCATGAGTGAATAGAAAATCGAAAACGTACATTGCTGTTCCAGCTGAAATACTTGGAATAATTCTACCACTTCTACTAGGAGTAGCCTTTTTAGTGCTAGCTGAACGTAAAGTAATGGCTTTTGTGCAACGTCGAAAGGGTCCTGATGTAGTGGGATCGTTCGGATTGTTACAACCTCTAGCAGATGGTTTGAAATTGATTCTAAAAGAACCTATTTCACCAAGTAGTGCTAATTTCTCCCTTTTTAGAATGGCTCCAGTGGCTACATTTATGTTAAGTCTGGTCGCTCGGGCCGTTGTACCTTTTGATTATGGTATGGTATTGTCAGATTCGAACATAGGGCTACTTTATTTGTTTGCCATATCTTCGTTAGGTGTTTATGGAATTATTACAGCAGGTTGGTCTAGTAATTAGGGGGCGGCCGTTCGGTCGCCTATGATACTAGGACCAATAGGTCAAAAATGGGTTTGTGCCGCAGGTGTTGAACGATCTACTCTACACAGGTGTGGGCTTACAGGGCTAGGGCTCATAAAGCCTTTCTTTCATTCAAAAAAATAGGGCCCTGGTCGGTCACTTTTCCGGGCCGGGATCGATAGATAAGTGGAAGTCATAAAAAAGAGATATTTCTCTTCGCACCTAAGATCAAGAGGAAGGGTAGCTTGTCAAGCTGGCCTATATAAAATATATTATTCATTATTATTATTATAGAATCTTTTATAAAAAGATTTTTATAAAGATTCACTGTCTTTTAACCGGCTGTTCTTCTTTGTCAACGCTACTAAGGACCTATGGGTTAGCCTACTAATGTATTGTATAGTAGGGTATAGTAGGCGAGCGAGTTAGCGAAGACGCTTAGGCTAGTAGATAAGAGAGCGTCAGTGTGTAGCCTTCATTCTACTACGCTACGCAAAGGTTACGAAGTCACTTAGCTCGACGTTAGGAGAGTCAAGGGGGAAGGCCATACCTACATAGAAGAACCGCAGTTCGCTGACTTTCTAAGGTCTAACCTCTCGCTCCCCTACTGAAAAGGGGCACAAAGCCGCTTTGCACCGCTGATAGACTACTTAAGATTCAATTCAAAAGGCCCTACTCAGTTTCGCAAGCCTTTGTCATTGTCAGTCAACTAAGTAGGGCCTGAGGCCCCCTGCTAATCCGTAAATCTTAGGAGCATGCCGCAACACAACAAAAGGATGGTCCCCTATGCATTTTATTCTTTCTGGAAGGGATAAAAAAGTACCCCATCATGGTGAACCTCTCCTTGTGATCGGGATGAGGTAGATGCCTCCCAGCTGGGGGGCGGATCGAATCGGAGTTTCCTTAGGTAGCCACCGACCTACAGTTATCCTTAAACTTCCGTGCTTGGTGGAGAAGAAGCGAACAAAGGTACGCTCGCTTGCTGTCTTGTTCTCTGCCGCGAACTGGGATCGCTCGCCAGCTAGGTCAGATTGAAGCAATAATTTTTGAGAACATATTACCCATATTCGGGGACAAGGGGCGGAACGACCTCTCGATCTGCTTACAGCAGCCCAGGAAGAAAAACGTCGTCTAGGCGTTCCTTGTTGCTCCGATCTCCCCGACGCCTAGGACGTTGTCTGGGCCAAGAGCCATAGTTAATTGCTGTTTCCGTTTGGTTGTTTTTTTCTTGTTGTTGATACCGGCAAGACCAGCCAGATGATGTCTGCTGGTTGGTAGTGAGAGGACTCGTAGTACCTGCATACCCAAAAGAAAAGGAGGCGCTGATTAAAAAACAATCATTTGATTTTCTTACTCTCCCTTAGCAGCCAGCAGGAAAGGAGTCTATCTATCTGCCTAGCTTTGGTAGATTTCCCCCAACGCAATCCATAGAAATTCCACGAATCCCTTGGTGGATAAGTCCGACGACTCAGCAGCAGTGCGGAATGGAGTTTATCGTCTGGTGGATCTGATCTTTAGGGGGCAATACATACCAAAAGGTGCTTTAGTGATCTTTGATGGTCTGAACAAGGAACTCTGTGTGGGGATCCATCTTGTTGTTATTCGCATTGTTCACCTTGGTCGTAAATCTGGGTGGTTGTTCTGCGCTTTATATTTAAAGCAAGCAGCTTCATCCTTGATGATGGCCTATGGTGGTGATGAATTCGTTCATCCTGACAATGCAGTACCAGTTTATCTCGCTCGGTCCGGTTACCCTCGGATCATTCCGTCTCATCATAGGCGTATGATTCTGAAGAAGGATGAGAAAGCGGACATGCTGGTGAAGTTTTATTAAAAAAGATTCTCTCTGTCAAAGATCATTACTTTGGCAAAGAAGGTTGATAAATCAACGTTTTCTAGTAGAAAGAATACCCCCACCCTTTCTTCTGCTGATCATAGCCGAAAAAGATGCACCTTATAGCCTGATTCTCCAGCTTTGTCTTGAGTTGCTTCCTTCCTTATTCATATTTGAGGAGAGAATCTGTGAACGAAGTGGAATCCTTTCTATAAGTGATTCTTCAAGTCGTGCCAGACCACTTCTTCCAATTGGTTTGGTTTTCCTCTGCGCCTTGCGAGAGCCCAGAGTCAGGTCCTTAGGGGCATCTCATCCAGAGGGGCTCCTGATTTGAGGTTTCTTTGTGGCATCGCCTTTACTTTCGATAGAAAGAAATAAATATAACCTAATTGTCGACACCTCCTGATCTCCGCCTAGTACTTCAACGTGCTCTTCTCCTATGCCGTAGCGAAGAAGCTCTGTCCGTCATTTAGCATCAGTGCGTTCTGAAGCGGCTGCAGCATCTGTTGTCACTTTTACCACCTATACCACTGTCTAAATATTTGCTTCTTAAGCAGCTAGCTCGATCTTATGGTCTGGCTTTCGAAGCAAACAAGCGCATAGAACGATTTGAACCAGTAAGAGCAAGCAAGCGATTGTGAAGACAAGCTACAAAGTAATGTTAAAGGCCAGCAAATTAAATCTCTGAGTCTAAGATTTTAACTTTCAATAGTGACACAGCATATAGTAAGCTTTTTCATAGAATGAATTTCAGTTGCTGAATCAGAAGAAGAAGAAAGGTAAGCCGTGCCAGTTCGAGTCGACCAATAGTAGAATAGGGAGTTTTTCCTTATATCAAGCAAGCTTCTTATTCTTAGTGTGAAACTAAGCTCTTCAAACCAAAGCTAAAGCTTCGTCCTTTCTTTCTCCCTGTAACTAACATCGAAGTCAGTCACTAAATAAATCCAAAAGTTGCCTTCGTGAACCAGCAAGAAATTGAAATAAAGGTCACTTCACTTGAGCTAGGGTTAGCCGGGTAACTCGATAAAGCTTGAAAAAGGGAATTACGAGAACATGAAAAAGTGGTATTGATTGACTCTCTGTTCAGTCTCAAGTCAGTATGAGAATGTAGGAACAAGGGAGTGTTCCTAAGGCGGGAACAGGGAAGAAGTGACGCTGGTCTTTCGAGATTGAATATGACTGAGAATTGTGTAAAGAAGAGTTATTTACGAGCAAGGAATTGATGCACCCTCTTGCTTTTTGGTAAGCATATACCTTGTCTTCTTTTCACAGGTACTGCTACTTTTGGAAAGACAGCCGATAGAGTCATTCCCACAGTCCTTCTTCCGTCTTTCTATCTATGATTGAGCTAACTCTTTCCCCACCCCGCTCTCTACTGGCTCCATCAACTCCAAATAAAGCTTAAGCATCTTTCTATAGTTCCGGTACAGATATAGCAGTACTTTTTATCGTTCACTCGTTACACAGCCTGACAAAACAAGGAATAAAGATAGAGCTGCAACCTTAACAGAAGGATTTTATAAGGGAGCCACTAAGCCATACCTCTCTAGTTCAACCAGCCCCTAAAAGAATAGGTTCTGTCTGGCCAAGTGAAAGAAGGCGATTACGAACTAGCTTGGGAAACTTCTTGTACTGTAACTCTTTCTAGAGCAGATACAGGTTATCTCTCCTCAATGGGGGCTTGGTCCCATGTTCCTATTTATGATGCTACCCGGGATTACTCCTAAGCTTAAGCTGAAGTGAAAGCATAAGCCGAATATGTATGCCATAGTTAAGTCACCTAGGGACCCTATCTTTACTGAAACTGCCTTTGTGCCAAGGGAGAGTGCCGATGACTTGACTATGGCGAGTGCGAGTTCTCCCTTTACTGGTGGGACACCTACAAACCTGGGAAGGATAGACTAGAGACTAGCTCATGGCGACATGGGTGGGACTCCGACCATAACTTCTACAGCTGGGTCATCTGATCCCGGGGTTGTCCTTGTCTCAATGGCATAAGTTCGTGTCGGTATGATAATTCTAAATAGAGTCAGTGTGCCACGCGTGGTAGTCTAAATCTTCCCTTGGAATAGTTATATTAGGCACCAATTCCTGCTGAGACTCCTAAACCAATAGCCTTTTAAGGTAAGGCCCGTCCTCTCTACTTCCAATTTCTGAGATACCGGATCCACCTCCAACAACGCCTAAAACTGCTTCCGCAGCTACAACAACTCCTAAACCTAAACCCGAGACTGCTGCAACAAAGACAGCTGCTTCTCCTTATCTCGTTACAGACTTTCCTTCAACTGCTGGGGCACCTCTTACAGCAACAGCGGCTACTGCCCTATCTTTGGCTCATCCATCCATCCTATAAATGATGGGATTTCTTTTATACTATACAGCAACTACCGCTTCTTGTCTGGTCTCAAGCTTGGAAGTGAGGCTGACGGTCAGGGTTTTCCTTTTTGTATGTCCATTATGTCTAGCTCTCTCTTAGCTATCAGTCGAAGGTATGGTACTTTACTTAGTTAGCCCATTCCTTCGAGGAGCCTAAAGCCTAATCAGTAATCCCGGGCCGAATACCTTTCATCCTAGCTAGTAGTCCAGCCATTCCCTTACCCGTGGTAAGCGGCTTTCTTCTTCTTTCCTGTGGTATCATTGCCAAGTCTTGAAATTGTTCTAGCTGTCTATCTATAGTTATAGTTTAAGTGCCCATTTCCTTTGCCTGGACTTCTTCGCAGTCAGGTTTTTTTGACCTCGCTTCCATTCCGTCTTTAGGTCAGTCTTCGATTCGGCCTGAAGGGAATGCAGGTATAAGAACCCCGCATGGCAGTTCGGAATTCCTCTGGCTGTCTTCCATTCGTTCATTTCTTTCGTAGAGCGGGGGGATAGGTCTTCCGTGTGGAGAACCATTTCCATAGCACTTTGTCGTAGAAGTTTCAATTCACCCCTCAACCATTCAACAGAAGCAATAGCTAAGAAAGCAGCAAGAGTGGAGGGGACTTCGCCTGCCTTCTTGTATCGGGTGAAGAGAAGGGGGTGCTAGGCTTAGTAGGGCTCGAACCTACAATATTACCGTTATGAGCGGTACGTTTCAACCAATTAAACTATAAGCCCCTACGGATCTCTACATGCAATTCGCTCACTTCGGGAAGCCACACCCAACCTCGGAAAGAGGAGGCCTTTGCTCTATCTGCTTCTTCCTCTTCCCAGGAATGAACAATGGGATAAAAAAATTATTTTTTTCTTTGTTTGTATATATATAATAAAATTAAGATTAAGCAAGCGGCCCTTTCGTGACTCAAACTGCCGGTACGCTTTCCGGCTCGCAACGACTCAAACGGGCGGGGGCTATCTATTTGCTTGCAAAGCGGGTTGTTCGCCTTTCGGATTCGGAAAGGGCTCGCCTATTTGATTCAAAAGGCGCTACTAAACTACTCTAGTACAGCTAGTGTTAGTAGTACAACAGAATGCCGTTCACCCCGCAATCCCTTCTTCTTCAAGAGCTCCCTATTCTCTAGCAGCCCCTTCTTTCACAGCTCCTTCTCAAGCACTTGCCATTGTCTGGAAATTTGCCTCGCCCCATTCTTCGATTATTGGCGCATCAATTCCTTGCCTTTGCTCTCATTGCTGCTTGAAGTCCAGTCTTTTAAGTGAAATCCCAAAAATTGAAAGTCAGTAGTCATTGTCGGGATGGAAAGCGACTCTTCAACCACTTATTTAAGCGCTATGCACCTAAGCTCAGTCTTTCTGGCAGCTATCTTGCTAAACCTAGATTCTTGCTGTTCCTTTTTCTTCTCTCTTTATGCTCGAAATCGTACTCATTCGACATCTAATTTCATGGGCTGGGCATACCTTCTTTAGCTCATTTTTATCTTTCTTTGACTTTGAGGAAGATCCCACGAATCGTCTTCTATCGACATCGTCTGCTTACTCTTATCGTACGCTCTTCTTACCCAACCCAAATCGTCTGGTACTTTGTCTGCTCTCCCTTTCCTGGTGAAGGAGAGAGAGTTTTACAAGCTGATGCTGCTAAGAAAGTCTCGTTGAAAGCAGGAACGAAGACTGTGACGACTATTTGAACTAGTTTCAAAGGATTGATTGACCCTTGGGAGTTAATCTGGCTAGGGCGCCCTCGTAAGGCGTAGGGTAGAGATTTGAAACCGGAGGCCTCTCCTCATCTAGTTCTTTCGTTACGCCGAGAAGAAGCAGAAAGAAGCTTGGAAGAAGAGATGGTCAATCTTCTCTTATCTTATGGGCGAGACTGCTAAAAAAGAGGCTCTTTAAAGTAAAGCCAGAACGAGTCCTCTCTTGCGGGAGGGATAGGCGGGAAAGGGGGAGGAGGTCTTCAGTAACTCCGTTTTTGAATTGGGTCACGAATGGTATTCGATTTATTTTAACAGCATAAAAGCATTCGAACTTGGGAGATGCGAAAAAGAAGAAGGTTCTATAGGTTATTCCTTCTTGAAGATAGTACGCACAGGTGAGAACATCCCTAATCGAATGGCCTAGCTTTGCTTCTTCCTCTTTCTCTGCTTCGGTTTACCAAAGGGGGTGAGGTCGACCTTCTTTCGGTGGTACCTTTTCTGTCTAGCTCGTTCTCTTGGTCAAAAGCCACCTTAGTGGCCAAGAATAATAAGAATCGCCCGGGATGAGTGAGAGCTAAAAGAAAAGCCTGGCGGCAATTCCCGATCTTCTCTTGATAGAAAGATCATATCAACACCGAAGACAGATCGTAGTTACGATAAGAAAGGTATGCCGGTTGATGGATGTAGTTCATTCTAGAAGTAGTTTGTTAACCGAATAGAATTGTTCGGTCGTGGTACTTTTGCTTGCTATTCAAACACATTGTCGAAAGGGGAAGATCGAATTAGCTCTGGTTCAAGAAGCCTAGCCTTCTTTCTTCGTAATTCTACTGAACGGGGTCGATCCACTTTACTATAAGTAAGTAAAATCGGAAGCCGTTTCAGGTGCATAAACAAAAAGGCGCCTTCGGATACAGAGGGGCTACTCTAGTCACTCAAAGTCCTAGCTAAGTAAGGAACAGACTCTCCAAACATAAGTACGTACTGCGCGGCCGAGGAAGCATCCGAAGCATCTAAAGTCGAATAATCCGAAACGGAAGTGGAACGGGCGGGCGAAATTACGTGAGAGAAAGAACCTCTTGGTGTTGGTGGAGTCCCCCGGAGGACAGAATAGCACTACTTAGTGAGCGGAGAGCCCGTTGCGCGTTGTTTTGACCGGCCGGCCGCACTTCTTTTTATAAGCAAGCTCCCTCCGGCAGTCCCTGGGCGGCTCTCGGTTCTTGAGCATGTTGGGAGAGGAGATTAGGCGGCAGTTGAAAGAGCTGCTCGAAAGCTTGACGAACGAAAAAAACCCTTTCTTTCTTGTTATTAGTAAAGGGCTTTTCCCTGACTAGTCAAGTGGTAAGTAAGGTAGGGCGCTATTCGATGAAGAAAACATACTTTAGGAAAGTGGTTCAGGTAGCTCAGCTGGTTAGAGCAAAGGACTGAAAATCCTTGTGTCAGTGGTTCGAATCCACTTCTAAGCGGGCTTTGGGTCCAAAGGACAGGTAGCCGAGCCAG